ATCAAATTCCGAGAGGCTTCATGAAGTGCTTCTTTAGGAGTTAAACTTCCATTTGTCCATATTTCTAGAAAAAGTATCTCCTGTTTTTCATTATCATTCCCATAACAATGAATACTATGATTCGCATTTCGAACAGGCATGAATACAGCATCTATAGGATAACTTCCGTCGTGAAAGTTCTTTGGCATTTTTATACCGTATCCTCTATTTCTCTCGATTTGTAATCCAATACACAAATCAATTGGTTCGATTAGGCTAGCTATATGCTGTGTATTATCAACGATTTCCACAGAAGGTGGTAAGATGATGTCTTGAGCAGTTACATATCCGGGACCCTTGGCACAAATAAAGGCGTTACGAGTTCCATACAAATTACTTCTCAATACAATTTCTTTCAAATTCATTAAAATTTCATGTACTGATTCTTGAATACCTACTATGGTAGAATATTCGTGTGGTATTTTCTCAGATTTTGCACGTGTAATGCATGTTCCTTCTATTTCTCCAAGCAAAGCTCTTCGCATCGCAATGCCTATTGTGTCGGCTTGGCCTTTCATAAGTGGAGACAGAATAAAGCGTCCATAATAAAGACGCTTACTATCTGTTCTTGATTCAACACACTTCCACTGTAGTGTCCGAGTAGAGACTTTTACTTTCTCTCGAACCATAGCAATATTATTTTTTTTGATCAGATCATTGAATCATTTATTTCTCTTGAAATCTCTTTAGTGTTTATTTCTACACACGTCTTTTTTTAGGGGGTCTACAGCCATTATGTGGCATAGGGGTTACATCTCGTACGAAACTTAATAGTATACCACTTCTACGAATAGCTCGTAATGCTGCATCTCTTCCGAGACCAGGACCCTTTATCATAACTTCTGCTCGTTGCATACCTTGGTCTACTACTGCTCGAATAGCATTTCCCGCTGCGGTTTGAGCAGCAAAAGGAGTCCCTCTTCTTGTACCCTTGAATCCACAAGTACCGGCGGAGGACCAAGAAATTACCCGACCCCGTACATCTGTAACAGTAACAATGGTATTGTTGAAACTTGCTTGAACATGAATAACTCCTTTTGGTATTCTACGTGCACTTTTCCGTGCACTACTGCGCCCATTCCTACGTGAACCAACTTTTGGTATAGGTTTTGCCATATTTTATCATTTCATAAAGATAAGTCAGAGATATATGGATATATCCATTTCATGTCAAAACAGATCTTCTATTTTTATTTGTTCATCGCTTTCTTTAAGATTAGTTTATTTTCTTTAGGGAGTTCTTTTTAGAATAGAAAGATTATCCTTGTCTTTGTTTATGTCTTGGGTTGGAACAAATTACGATAATTCGTCCCCTCCTACGGATTAGTCGACATTTTTCACAAATTTTACGAACGGAAGCCCTTATTTTCATAGTTGTTATTCCTTAAATTTTTCCGAATCCACTTATTGGAAGAAAATAAGTTTCTTGAAATTTTTGAACCTTGAATTGGATCCCCCTGAAAGTAATCTTGAAGTTGAAAAAACTACCTAATCGTTCGAATCCTTGTTGCGGAGTCTATAAATTATACGCCCCCTGGTTGAATCATAAGCACTTACTTCACTTTTGTTGACTCTATCCCACGGTGGCATACGTATAAAAGTCGATCGGATCCTTCCTGAAGCATAACCTAGAATTAGATCTTCATTATCTAAAGGAATCCGGAATGGAAGTGATTCACTAATTAAACCTCCATGAATCTATTTTTGTTCTTTTATTCCAGGTAAAATTTCCTTGACGTATCAACTACTGTAGGGCAGGAGGAGTTCTATTAGACAACCCGTGCTTTTTTCTTTTTTTTTCACAAATGGAAAGTTTCGGATCCAATTCGGATATCAGACAGATTACCATATATAACACAAAATTTCTCCGCCGATTCCTTCTAGTCGAGCCTCCCGGTCTGTCATTATACCCCGCGAAGTAGAAAGAATTACAATCCCCATCCCGCCTAAAATTCTAGGAATTTGTTGATAGTTAGAATAGATTCGTAGACCGGGTCGACTGATCCGTCGTAAATTTAAAATAGTTCTATATGGTCCTTTCCTATTCCTTCTATGTCGTAGGGTTAAAACCAAAAAATAGTTGTTGCTTTCCCGATGTTTCCTTACGTTATCGATAAAACCTTCTCGTAAAAGTATTTTAACAATGTTTTCAGTGATGTTAGTAGATCCTATTCGAATCGTTCCTTTTCTATTCATGTCAGCATTTCGTATAGAGGTTATTATGTCAGCAATAGTGTCCTTACCCATGGTAAACTAAAATTATTGTTGCTCCGAATTTTGATATAACCAACGTGTTCTTTATTTTTACTTAGTAAAGGTATATACGTGAGACACAATCTACTAATTAATCTATGTCATTTAAATACTCTAATTTAAATACTATAACTATATTGAGGTCTCGTCTTATAATACCTCAGGAGCTAATGAAACTATTTTAGTGAAATTTAACTGTCTCAATTCCCGGGCGATCGCACCAAAAATTCGAGTTCCTTTTGGATTTCCTTCTTGATCAATGACAACTGCAGCATTGTCATCATATCGTATTATCATACCGTTGTCGCGTTTGAGTTCTTTACAAGTACGTACAATTACAGCTCTGATCACTTCTGATCTTTCTAGAGGTGTATTTGGTACTGCTTCCTTGATCACAGCAACAATAACGTCACCAATATGAGCATATTGGCGATTACTAGCTCCTATGACTCGAATACACATCAATTCTCGGGCCCCGCTGTTATCTGCTACATTCAAATGGGTCTGAGGTTGAATCATTTTTTTAATCTCTTCTTTCAATGTAACAAAGGACGAAGAAAAAAAGAAATATTGTTTGTCAAAAAAAAAAAGGAAACCCGCAATTGTTTTTTTTATTCCCAAGACTTCTTTCCTTTGGTTCTATATTCCTATCCTGAAATAATGAATTGAGTTTTTATAGGCATTTTGGACGCCGCTATTGAAATAGCCTTTCTGGCTATATTTTCGGCTACTCCGCTCATTTCATAAAGTATTCTGCCCGGTTTAACGACAGCTACCCAATACTCGGGAGATCCTTTCCCCGAACCCATACGTGTTTCTGTAGGTCTTACCGTAACTGGTTTGTCTGGAAATATACGTACCCATATTTTTCCACCACGGCGTACATTTCGTGTCATTGCGCGGCGCCCCGCTTCTATTTGTCTAGATGTAATCCAAGCGGGTTCAAGTGCTTGAAGAGCATATCTACCGAAACAAATGCGATTACCTCGATAAGATATTCCTTTCATTCTTCCTCTATGTTGTTTACGAAATCTGGTTCTTTTTGGGTTATAGTTGATGGTTGTTTATCAATTCCATCTCTACTACAGAACTGGACATGAGAGTTTCTTCTCATCCAGCTCCTCGCGAAAAAAAATGACTAAAAAAATATTTTATTTTATTCTTAAGATATACAGGTAGTTAATGAATAATAGATTGAATCCTGGGATTCTTTGCTTTGAGATTTTATCTGATCTATTAGAAATTTTTATATCTTGTTTGGATATATATTGAATATATATATAAGTAATTAAACATGGATTCTATTTATAGATAATGTCTTATCTTGGTTTTGTTATAATGTTATAACGAAATCTTTATTTTGTTTTGTCTTTTTTTATCATATTCATATCGGATCGACAAAAATTTAACAATCAAGTAAAATAAAAATAAAATTTTCGCGGGCGAATATTTACTCTTTCAATATCTATTTCAGTTGTCGGGTTAACTCATGACCTCTCAGAATCAGACTAAAAAGAAATGAAGTGGCCTCGGGTTTGTTCCGCCATCCTACCCGATAAATCATTAGGATTCGTTTTCAATAGAATCCTCTGCATTCACGGGTTCCGTCGTCCCCATCGCTTCTCGATTAATGCTTAGGTCTGAATTCTCCAATGGAGCCTTAATTTAATATTTATTTAATATTAAATTTAATATTTAATTTAATAATTTTTTACTAATTTTATTTTAATATTTTTTACTAATTTTATTTTAATATTTAATAAAAAAAAAAAAATTGTTCTTGAGTCAACCTTCTCAGTCTTTATTGACTTAAGGCTCTTGATTTTTTCTTCGATGAACAGATATTCATCTAATTATTGATGAATCTCTATTGATGCTCTATTACATTGCTCTTTATGAGATGCTTCATAGACCTTACATATTGGAATAATATATCATTTCATTGCTATTTCTTTTTCTCTCTTTCTCTCATCCTTCTATTTATCCACATACTTTTTTATTTTGCTTCACAATTTAGATATATTCATAATCAGATTGGTTTTTTTCTTTTACTTAATGCAAAAAAAAGATTTCAGTTGCTATAATGATATGACCAATATATCATATCTTGACTGATTCTTTGGATCCAGATAATCCGAAGCGATGAGTTGGTTATTAGTGCTATAGTTATTAGCTTATACTGGGGTCCGCCAATTTTTTTTTGAATGCTAAGCCTAAAAAACCCAACGAGTCGCACACTAAGCATAGCAATTATATCAAATGATCAATCAAATTTTTATTTAACCTTATAGAATTTAGAACTGCTCATTTTTTTATGTTCAATCAAAAAATGAAAGAATTTGTCATTTTTTGTTCTATCACAGGATAGAACGTAAAGACAAGTAGAGTCTTATTCTTATTATTCTTCATCCAGAAATATCCAAATTTTTATTCCTAATACCCCATAGATAGTTCGAACTCTATAGGAGCAATACTCAATTTTCGCTCCAATGGTTTGTAGAGGAACCCTACCTTCTCGGATCCATTCGACACGCGCGATTTCTTTTCCGTCGATACGCCCTGCAATTTGTATTTGAATTCCTTTTGTATCCGCTTGCTCAGTTAATTCAATAGCCTTTTTCATTGCTTTTCGAAATGAAACTCGATTCTTTAATTGTCCGGCTATAAATTCGGCAAGAATATTAGGGTGCCCGTAAGGATTTGCAATT